AAAGGAAAAAACAAAGGAGGAGAAACAGGAAGAGAATGAACGGATAGCAATAGCAGAAAATTGGGATACTATTCTATTTGCTCAAGCAATAAGAGGTTCTATGTTAGTAACACAATCGATTCTTAGAAAATACATCGTATTGCCTTCATTGATAATAGCTAAAAATCTCGGCCGTATGTTATTATTTCAATTCCCCGAGTGGTACGAGGATTGGAAGGAGTGGAATAGAGAAATGCATGTTAAATGCACCTATAATGGTGTTCAATTATCAGAAACAGAATTTCCGAAAGACTGGCTAACAGACGGTATTCAAATAAAGATCCTATTTCCCTTCTGTCTGAAACCTTGGCACAGATCTAAGCTACGATTCGATCATAGAGATCGAATGAAAAAGAAAGGAAAAAAAGAAAATTTTGGTTTTTTAACAGTCTGGGGGATGGAAACTGAACTACCTTTTGGTTCTCCCCGAAAAGGACCTTCGTTTTTTGACCCCATTTGGAAAGAACTCGAAAAAAAAATTAGAAAAGTGAAAAAGAAATGTTTTCTAGTTCTAAGAGCTTTAGGAGAAAGAAAAAAATGGTTTCTAAGGGTCTTAAAAGAAAAAACAAGATGGATTCTCAAAACAGTTCTATTTATAAAAAGAATAATAAAAGAGTTTGCAAAAGTAAATCTAATTTTCTTATTTGGATTGAGGAAAGTATATGAACCAAATGAAAATAGAAAAGATTCTATAATTAGTAATAAGATTAACCATGAATCGATCATTCGAATTAGATCTGTGGATTGGACAAATTATTCACTGACAGAAAAAAAAATGAAGGATCTGGCTGATAGGACAACCACAATCCAAAATAAAATAGAAAGGATTACAAAAGACAAGAGAAAAGTATTTCTAACTCCAAATAGAAAGATTAGTCCTAACGAGACAGGTTGTGATGATAAAAGATCGGAATCACAGAAACATATTTGGCAGATATCAAAAAGAGGAGGTGCCCGATTAATACGTAAATGGCACTATTTTATGAAATCTTTCATTGAAAGAATCTATATGGATATCTTTCTATGTAACATTACTATTCCCAGAATAAATGCACAACTTTTCCTTGAATTTGAATCAACAAAAAAAATTATCGACAAAGACATTTCCAATGATGAAAGAAATAAAGAAGGAATTGATGAAACAAATCAAAATGCAATTCACTTTATTTCGACTATAAAAAAGTCTCTTTCTAATATTAGTAATAATAAATCACAGATTTATTGTGACTTATCTTCCTTGTCCCAAGCATATGTATTTTACAATTTATCACAAATCCAAATTATTAATAAGTATTACTTGAGATCTGTACTTCAATATTGCGGAGCATATCTTTTTCTTAAGGATAGAATAAAGGACCATTTTGGGACACGAGGAATATTGGATGCCAAATCAAGGTCTAAGAAACTTCCGAATTCTGGAATGAATGAATGGAAAAATTGGTTAAGGGGTCATTATCAATACAATTTATCTCAGACTAGATGGTCTAAATTAGTACCGCAAAAATGGCGAAATAGAGTCAATCAACGTCGTATGATTCAAAATAAAGACTCAAAAAAAGATTCATATGAAAAGGAAAAAGACCAATTAATTCATTACAAGAAACAAAATAATTATGTAGTGAACTCATTACCGAGTCAAAAAGAAAAATTTAAAAAACACTACAGATATGATCTTTTATCACATAAATATATTCATTATGAAGACAGGAAGGACTCATATATTTATGGATCGCCATTCCAAGTAAATGGAGACCGAGAGATTCCATATAATTACAACATGCCTAAACCCGAATCATTTTATGTACCCGGGGGTATAGCTATTAATGATTATCTAGGGGAAGGGTCTATTATTGATACGGGGAAAAATCCGGATAGAAAATATTTGGAGTGGAGAATTCTCAATTTTTTTCTTAGAAAGAATATCGATATTGAGACTTGGACCGATATAGATACTGGAACCAACATTAATAAAAATACTAAGACTGGGACTAATGATTATCAAATAATTGATAAGAAAGATCTTTTTTATCTCACGATTCATCAAGAAATCAACCCATCCAATCAAAAAAAAAGGTTTTTTTTTGATTGGATGGGAATGAATGAAGAAATGCTACATCGTCCCATATCGAATCTAGAACCCTGGTTCTTCTCAGAATTTGTGCTACTTTATGATGCATATAAGATTAAACCGTGGATCATACCAATCAAATTACTTATTTTCAATTTGAATGGAAATGAAAACATTAGTGAAAATAAAAACATCAACAGAAATCAAAAAAAGGATCTTCGTCTATCATCTAATCAAAAAGAATATCTTGAATTAGAGAATCGAAATCAAGAAGAAAAAGAAGAGCTGGGTCAAGGGAATCTTGGATCAGATCCACGAAACCGACAAAAAGATCTTGAAAAAGATTCCGCGGAATCAGACATTAAAAAACGTAGAAAGAAAAGACAATCCAAGAGCAATAAGGAAGCGGAACTAGATTTCTTCCTGAAAAAGTATTTGCTTTTTCAATTGAGATGGGCTGATCCTTTGAATCAAAGAATTCTAAATAATATCAAGGTATATTGTCTCCTGCTTAGGCTGATAAATCCAAGGGAAATTGCTATATCCTCTATTCAAAGAGGAGAAATGCGCCTGGATGTAATGCTGATTCAGAAGGATCTAACTCTTACAGAATTGATAAAAAGGGGAATATTGATTATCGAACCGGTTCGTCTGTCTATAAAATGGGATGGACAATGGATTATGTATCAAACCATAAGTATTTCATTGGTCCATAAGAATAAGTACCAAACTAATCGAATATGCCGAGAAAAAAAATATGTTGATGAAGATTATTTCGATAGATCCATTGCACAACATGGAAAGGTACTTGTGAATCGAGATGAAAATAATTATGCTTTGCTTGTTCCTGAAAATATTCCATCTCCTAGACGTCGTAGAGAATTGAGAATTCTAATTTGTTTGAATTCCGAGAATGAGAATGTTGTGAATAGAAATTCAGTATTTTTCAATGGCAACAACGTAAGGAACTGTGTGCAATTTTTGGATGAGGACAAGCATTTTGATACAGATATAAATGAATTTATCCAATTCAAATTGTTTCTTTGGCCCAATTATCGATTAGAAGATTTAGCTTGTATGAATCGCTACTGGTTTAATACCAATAATGGCAGTCGTTTCAGTATGTCAAGGATACATATGTATCCACGAGTCAGAATTAGTTGATGGTGGATTTCCTATATATCTATATCACGTGTCATATCCGGTATATAAAGGTATACAAATGTACACACACGTTGTGTTACATTAGATTCTGATACATGATACTGATTCAATGATGTATCATATCAATTGGATCTAGGAATGAATCGGCAGAATTTTCTTAAGTCCCAATCATTCCCTTTTGTGGGTGTAGAAATGTACCATCTCCTTCTATCGAATCCAATTTTCAATTGGATTCGATAGTAAAGTAGTCTATGAATAAATCCAGATTATTTTATTGTGTGTACCAGATCTAAATGACTGGCATTATCATTATTCCTGATCGGTAAAATCCATATCTGTGGAAAAGAAAGAAAAAAAAGAGAGAGAGAAGAATTCTTTTTATGGTAAAAAATTCATTCATCTCAGTTATTCCGCAAGAAGAAAAAGAAAAAAACAAAGGGTCTGTTGAATTTCAAGTATTCAGTTTCACCAATAAGATACGGAGACTTACTTCACATTTGGAATTGCACAGAAAAGACTATTTATCCCAGAGAGGTCTGCGGAAAATTCTGGGAAAACGTCAACGTATACTGGCTTATTTGTCAAAGAAAAATAGAGTACGTTATAAAGAATTAATTGATCAGTTGGATATTCGGGAACCAAAAACTCGTTAATTTGAAAATTCGTTTGAATTATTTGCTTTATTAGATCTTGAATTTTGATGAACCTCGTTTCGTTTTCAGCAATTCATGAAATAATGAATCGGGGAAGAAAACATATGACTGTACCGGATATAAGAAAAGACTTCATGATAGTCAATATGGGTCCTCACCACCCATCAATGCATGGTGTTCTTCGACTCATCGTTACTCTAGATGGTGAAGATGTTATTGATTGTGAACCCGTATTGGGTTATTTACACAGAGGGATGGAAAAAATTGCGGAAAACCGAACAATTATACAGTATCTACCTTACGTAACACGTTGGGATTATTTAGCTACTATGTTCACAGAGGCAATAACGGTAAATGCACCAGAACAATTGGGAAATATTCAAGTACCTAAAAGAGCCAGCTATATCAGAGTCATTATGCTGGAGTTGAGTCGTATAGCTTCTCATTTGTTATGGCTTGGGCCTTTTATGGCGGATATCGGTGCACAGACTCCTTTCTTCTATATTTTCAGAGAGAGGGAATTGCTATATGATCTATTCGAAGCTGCCACAGGTATGCGAATGATGCATAATTATTTCCGTATCGGGGGAGTAGCTGCTGATCTACCTCATGGCTGGATAGATAAATGTTTGGATTTCTGCGATTATTCTTTAACAGGAGTTGTTGAATATCAAAAGCTTATTACGCGGAATCCCATTTTTTTGGAACGAGTTGAAGGAGTGGGCATTATTGGTGGAGAGGAAGCAATAAATTGGGGTTTATCAGGACCAATGCTACGAGCTTCCGGAATGCAATGGGATCTTCGTAAAGTTGATCATTATGAGTGTTACGATGAATTCGATTGGGAAGTCCAATGGCAAAAAGAAGGAGACTCATTAGCTCGTTATTTAGTACGAATCAGTGAAATGGCGGAATCCATAAAAATTATTCAACAGGCTCTGGAAGGAATTCCGGGGGGGCCCTATGAGAATTTAGAAGTCCGTCGCTTTGATAAAGCAAGGGATTCCGAATGGAATGATTTTGAATATCGATTCATTAGTAAAAAGCCTTCTCCCACTTTTGAATTGTCGAAACAA